TAGCCGTTACATAACCGCTCTTTTAAGAACGGTTTGCAAATAGGCATCAAGTAGAAGTATAGCAATATATTAAGCTGAGATGTACTAATAGATCGAGGACTTGAACTTTTTTCTAGCTTTAAAAATTATTGTCTTGGTGTTTAAAGGATAGTGGAACCACATTGATCCATTTCGAACTCAATGGTGAAACGCTATAACAGTTACAATACTTAAGGAGTAGTCCTTTGGGAAGATAGCTTATGCCAGGACTTTTATGTTTGAATTAGAGTTAAAAAAATAAGATAGAATAGTATCAAGAAATTTGAAAAACTATTACTTAGGGTTATATAATTTTTATTCAATGGAATACGCAATTATAGAAGCCAGTGGTCGTCAATTTTGGGTAGAACCTAAAAAATTTATTGAGTTTAATAGATTGATTCTTAAAATTGGTAGCACTATTTTAATCAGACGAGTTCTATTTGTTAAACAGGAAACAAAGACTCTTATTGGTCAACCCTACTTAAACAATGTTGTAGTAAAAGGGGTAGTGAGTAAACATTTTTTAGGGCCAAAAATCCTTGTGTTTAAAATGAAACCAAAAAAAAAATATCGTAAAAAGATTGGACATAGACAAAAATTAACTAGATTATTAATTAATAAAATTGAGTAATTTTATTTAAAGCTTAATGTATATGTCGATTACGTTAATTGGTATATTTACTATATTAATTTAGTTCTAAAATATAAATTTGGAGTATAAATAATTGTGTCTATTGGAATATTTGGAAATAAAATTGGTATGACGCAAGTTTTTGATAAAGACGGTTTAGCTTTACCTGTAACTGTAGTACGTATTGGTTCATGTTTTATTACTCAACTTAAAACTGAAAAACTTAATGGGTATAATGCAGTTCAAATTGGGCATTCAAAAGGGCGAACGTTAAACCTAAAAAAAGCTGAACTAGGACACTTAAAAAAAAATGGGTTACCACCTTTATCTGATTTGTGTGAATATAAAGTTCTGGATTTAGAAAATTACTCATTAGGCCAAGTATTAAATGTTAATCATTTTAAGATTGGTCAATTTGTTAATGTTACTGGGAAGTCCATAGGTAAGGGGTTTAGTGGAAACCATAAAAGACATAAATTTAAACGCGGGCCAATGACTCATGGTTCTAAGAATCATAAAGCTCCAGGGTCAATAGGGCCAGGAACTTCCCCGGGTCGAGTGTTTCCAGGAAAATTAATGGCGGGACAATTAGGAGCAAAAAAGATTACTGTATCAAAACTAGAAATTTTAGGCATTGATTCAAAACAAAATCTTTTAATTCTAAAAGGTAACGTACCTGGCAAACCTGGTAATTTGCTGAATATTATTCGTTCAAATTAAATTTTAATAATAAACCAAAAAATTATTTATGATTTTACAAAAAATTCTTACTTTTCCTGTTAAAATATTAACAGGAGAAGAAAGTGGAGATAAGATAACATTAACTTTAAAACTGAAAGAAGAAACTAAGAAAATTAATTATGTTATTCAACGTGCATATTTAGCACAAAGATCTAATGAGAGACAAGGGACTGCCAGTACATTAACTAGAGCAGAAGTTAAAGGGGGAGGCCGTAAACCTTGGAGACAAAAAGGTACTGGAAGAGCTCGTGCAGGTTCAAATAGATCACCTTTATGGAAAGGTGGAGGAGTTTCTTTTGGGCCAAAACCAAAATTCTATTCAAGTAAGATAAATCGTAAAGAATGGCAATTAAGTTTACGAAGCTTATTAATTGCTAAACAAAAAGATATTACAATAATAGATAATTTTAATTTTTTAGAATATAAAACAAGTAATATTATTAAAGTATTAAATAGCTTTGGTATAAATTTATTTGAAAATACATTAATTGTGGTTCCAAAAATAGAGGAGAAATTACTTAAGTCTACTCGAAATATAAAAACAATTAAATTAATAGTTGCAAATAACTTAAACTTAAAGCAAATTTTATTAGCTAAAAATTTATTCATTACGAAAGATAGTTTAAAAACAATTGAGGAAACTTATAATGGCTAGAATAAAATTTAGTTCAAGTATTGATTTGATCAAATACCCTGTTACGACTATTAAAACAAACTTATTATTAGAAAATAACCAGTATACATTCTTAGTAGATCCTAAACTAACTAAAGTTAGTATAAAAAAGGCAATTGAGTTTTTATTTGATGTAAATGTTATTAAAGTTAATAGTTGTAACTTACCTAAGAAAAAACGTCGTGTTGGTCAATTTACAGGGGTTAGACCTCGTTACAAAAAAGTAATCGTGAAATTAGCAAAGGATAATAAAATTGATCTCTTTTCTACTAACTAATAACATAACTATTAAATAAAGAGGAAGAGGAATAATATTTATGGCTATTCGTATTTGTAAAGTTTATACTGTTGGTACAAGAAATACTGTTTTTTCGTCTTTCGATGAAATAACTAAGACAAAACCTGAAAAAAAATTAATTGGAAGAAATCATCGAAAAAAAGGTCGTAATAACCAAGGTTTAATTACAACACGCCACCATGGTGGTGGTCATAAAAGACGATACCGTATTATAGATTTTAAACGTAAAAAACATGATATTTTAGGTAATGTTTTTGCTATTGAATACGATCCTAATCGTAACGCTAGGATTGCATTGATTCATTATGAAAATGGTGATAAAACATATATAATTTGTCCGGATTCTTTAAAAATTGGTAGTAAAATCATGTCTGGCCCAAATGCACCTGTTGAAATTGGGAATGCACTACCGTTAGAAAATATACCTTTAGGTACTTCTATTCATAATATAGAATTGTCCTATAATAAAGGTGGCCAAATTGTTCGGGCAGCAGGAACTTCAGCAAGGATTTTAGCAAAAGAGAATAACTATGTAACATTACGTTTACCATCGAAAGAAATTAGAATTGTTCATAAAAGTTGTTATGCAACAATTGGTATTGTAAGTAATCGAGATAGTAATAATCTTAAGTTAGGGAAAGCAGGCCGTAAACGTTGGCTTGGTATTAGGCCAACAGTGCGTGGCTCTGTTATGAACCCTTGTGATCATCCACATGGTGGTGGAGAAGGTCGTGCAACTATTGGACGTCCAAAAGCTTATACTCCTTGGGGTAAAGCTGCGCTTGGTGTTAAAACAAGAAAAAAAGAGAAGTACAGCGATATTTATATAGTTCGTTCGAGAGTCTAAGACTAACTGTTCTTTTAATTATTTTTATAATTTTATCTTCAAATAAATTTATGGCAAGATCTTTTCGTAAAGGCCCTTTTATAGCTTATCATTTGCTACAAAAAATTGAAAAAATGAATAAAACTGGGAAAAAAGCCTCAATTAAGACTTGGTCACGCTCATCTATGATTATCCCCGCGATGATCGGTCATACAATTTCCGTATACAATGGTAAAAAACATATCCCACTTTTTATATCTGACCAGATTATTGGGCATAAGCTTGGAGAATTTATACCAACTAGAAACTTCCGTTCACATATAAAAAGTAGTGATAGACGTACAAAAAAGAAATAAATATTTAACAAATAAATGAAAGATAAACAAACATCAAAAGCTGTAAGCAAATATATTAGAATATCATCACATAAAGTGAGACGTGTTTTAGATCAGATCCGCGGGCGTACATATTTAGAAGCTTTAATGTTATTACAATTTATGCCTTATAGAGCTTGTGGTCCGATTTGGCAAGTATTAAATTCCGCTGCTGCAAATGCTGAAAATAATAATGGTCTTAATAAAGAGGATTTAATTGTTAAAACAGTCTTTGCTGACCAAGGTCCAGTATTACGTAGGTTTAGACCACGTGCACAAGGGAGAGGTTATCAAATTCGTAAACCAACTTGTCATATTACCATAATTTTAGAACCTAATACTTAATAGATTTATAAATAAATTTTTAACAAAACAAAACTAATACGAGACTAGATTATGGGACATAAAACACATCCTTTGGGCTTTAGACTAGGGGTTATACAAGAAGATAGATCATTATGGTATAGTGGAACAAATTCTTATATTTCTTTTTTAAAAGAGGACTATATGATTCGAGAATATATCTCTAAATTCCTGATTTCGAATAACGTCGGTTATTCAGGTATTACTAAACTTATTATTAAACGTAATGAGACAAAAAAAAGGATATATATTGAAATACAATCTGTAGTACCTGGCCGTATTGTAGGTAAATCAGGATCATTATTAAGAACATTAGATCAAGAACTTAGTGCACTTCTAAAAAACAAAAAAGTTTTAATTAACATTGTTGAAATTACAAAACCATACACAGAAGCTAGTATATTAGTTGACGTTTTAGTAAAAAAATTAGAAGAACGGGTTTCATTCAGGAAATGTATTCGAGAAATCCTTCGACGTTATAGAACAGAAGATGAACTAAAAGGAATTAAAGTTCAAATAGCTGGTCGTTTAAATGGAGCTGAGATTGCAAGAACAGAATGGGTTCGTGAAGGACGTGTCCCACTTCAAACATTACGTGCTAATATTGACTATTCTTATAAAGTAGCTCAAACAACATATGGCATTTTGGGGATTAAAATATGGCTTTTTAAAAATGAAATCTTAACGAAAAAATTTATTTAATAACATTACAAAATTTAAGAAAATGCTTAGCCCTAAAAAAACAAAATTCCGAAAACAACATCGTGGTAGATTGAAAGGTAAAGCCTCAAGAGGAAATAAAATTAGTTTTGGTGATTATGCCATCCAAGCATTAGAACCTACTTGGTTAACGTCCCGACAAATTGAAGCGACAAGAAGAACAATTACACGATATACAAAACGTGGTGGTAAGTTGTGGATAACGGTTTTTCCAGACAAACCAGTAACTGCCAGAGCTGCAGAATCAAGAATGGGGTCAGGGAAAGGGTCAGTCGACTATTGGGTAGCTGTAGTTAAACCCGGAACTATTTTATTTGAATTAAGCGGTGTCCCTTTGAAACTTGCAAAAGAAGCAATGTTGATTGCTGCTTATAAATTACCAATTAAAACAAAATTTCTTATAAATTAAAGAAGAAAGTATACCTATTATGAGTCTACCAAAAATCGATGAAATTAAAAACTTAGATAAAAATGAGTTAGAAAATGAGATTTTAAATATAAAAAAACAATTATTTACATTGCGTTTAAGACGTGGGGCAAAACAATCTTTTAAATCACACCAATTTAAACATGGAAAGCATAGGTTGGCACAGTTATTAATGATACAAAAAAGTAATTAGAAAATTATCTTAAGGAATAATGATTTATGGTTAAACTGCAGAGACTTGGTATTGTAATAAGCAATAAAATGCAAAAAAGTGTTGTTGTTGCTGTTGAGTATCGTTATAAACATAAATTTTATTCAAAAATTATAGTTAGAACAAAACGTTATTTAGCACATGATGCAGAGGATATTTGTAATATTGGGGATGAGATATTATTAGAGGAAAGTAGACCATTAAGTAAAAAAAAGCGTTGGATAGTAAAAAAAATACTAAATAAAGCAGTAATCGTTAATTAAGGTTTTAAAATTTATTATGATACAACCACAAACGTATTTAACAGTCGCAGATAATACAGGTGCAAAAAAAATTATGTGCATTCGTGTACTAGGTGGTCGTCGCAAATATGCAAGACTTGGTGATATTATTATTGGGGTTGTTAAGGAAGCAACACCAAATATGTCAACTAAAAGATCTGATATTGTTAAAGCTGTTGTTATAAGAACAAAAAAAGCTGTTTCACGTAAGGATGGAACTAGTATTAGTTTTGATGATAATGCAGCTGTTATTATTAACATGGATAAAAACCCAAAAGGTACAAGAATTTTTGGGCCAATTGCAAGAGAAATTCGTGATAAAGATTTTACTAAAATTGTTTCATTAGCGCCTGAGGTTATTTAAATGAAGAAAAAAGCTACTTTAAAAATGAAAGTACACGTAAAAATAGGTGAAAAAGTAAAAATAATTTCTGGCCAAGAAAAAGGAAAAGTGGGGCTTGTAAAAAAAATCATAAAACAAGAAAACAAACTTATTATTGAAGGTATCAATATAAGAATTAAACATGTTAAACCTACCCGCCCCGAAGAGAGTGGTGAAATTAAAAGGATTGAATTTCCAATCCATAGTTCAAATGTATCACTTTACCAGGAGTAATATTGTATGATAAATGATAATGAAATTGAAGCAAAAAATTTAAAATTTTTATACAAAGATTTAGTATTCCCGAATTTAGTTAAACAATTTAACTATAAAAATAACCACCAAGTTCCAAAATTAGTTAAAATTCAGCTAAATCGTGGATTAGGTATCGATGGTCAAAATAACAAAACATTACAAAAGTCTGTTGATGAAATGCGTTTAATCACAGGACAACAGCCAATATTAACAAAAGCAAAGAAATCTATAGCAGGTTTTAAAGTTCGAGAAGAAATGGTTTTAGGTATAACAGTAACTCTAAGAAGTAAAAAAATGTATGCTTTCTTAGAAAAATTAATTCACCTTGTTTTACCAAGAATTAGAGATTTTAGAGGTTTAAGTTTAAAAGGTTTTGACCGTAATGGTAATTATAATTTTGGATTAAAAGAGCAGTTAGTATTCCCTGAAATTAGCTATGAAAATGTAGATCAAATAAAAGGCTTTAATATTTCCATAGTAACAACAGCGCAATCAAGAACTGAAGGTATTGCTCTTCTAAAAGAGTTTGGTTTCCCATTAACTGATTAAAAAGGAGTATGAAAATATAGTGACAACAGATATTATTGCAGATACACTGACTCGCATTAGAAATGCAAATTTGGTTCGTCACCAAATTGTCCGAGTTATAAAGACAAAAGTAACTTATTCCGTTGTAAAAATTTTAAAAGAAGAAGGTTATATTTCTAATTTTGAAGAAATTGAAGTTTCTAATAGAAAATATTTATTACTTTGTTTAAAATATCATAGTCAAAAAAGACAACCAATCATTACAGGTATTAAAAGAATAAGCAAACCTGGCTTAAGGATTTATGTAAATAAAAGCAATTTACCTAATGTTTTAAGTAATTTAGGAATAGCTATATTATCAACTTCCAAAGGAATTCTTACAAATAATAAAGCAAAAAAATTAGGCGTCGGTGGTGAAGTTATTTGTTATATTTGGTAATAAAGGTTTAAATTTATATGGGAAGAATCGGTAAATTACCTATAAAGGTACCATCTAATGTTCAAGTTGAGGTTAATCAAAACAATATCGAGGTTTCAGGACCACATGGGAAACTTTTTAGAAAAATTTCAGATTTAATTTCAGTTGAATTACGCGATAATATTATTTACGTAAATAAAAATCAAAATACAAGAATCGCTAACCAACTTTATGGTTTAAGTAGAACTTTAATTAATAATATGGTGATTGGAGTTTCACAAAAATTTGAACGTACACTCGAACTTAAAGGGGTTGGTTATCGTGCTCAATTAAAAGATAAAGATTTAGTTCTAAATTTAGGTTATAGCCATCCTGTTTTAATAGCAATACCTTTAGGTATTGAGATTAAAGTAGAAAAAAATGTCGGGATAATTATTACGGGGTTTGATAATGAACTTGTCGGTCAATTAGCTGCAACAATAAGAAGTAAACGTCCTCCTGAACCATATAAGGGTAAAGGCATATTATATAAAGGTGAAATTATTAAACGTAAAGTAGGAAAATCAGGAAAATAATAAATTATGGGAAAGAGAGAGAAGAAAGTAATTAAAGGTAATAATCTTAAACCACGCTTAGCTGTTTTTCGTTCAAATAAACATATTTACGCTCAAGTTATTGATGATTCCTGTTCAAAAACTATTATAAGTTGTTCTACTTTAGAATTAGAAGTAAAAGCAAAATGCGAAAAAACTTCAAACAAACTAGCTTCAAAAATTGTTGGGGAAATTATTGGTACACGATTATTAGAAGAAAATATTAAAGAAATAATATTTGACAGAGGAAAAAAATCTTACCATGGGAGAATAAAAGAACTAGCGGAAGGTGCTAGATTAGTTGGGTTAAATTTTTAATAATTATAGGTTTTAAATATAAATTTATTTAGTATTTTAGTACATTTATGACCACTCCAAATAAAAAAATTCGTTGGGAACAAAGGGTAGTAAAAATTTCTCGGGTTTCAAAAGTAGTAAAAGGTGGAAAAAAAATAAGCTTCCGGGCAACTGTTGTCGTTGGTGATATGGAAGAAAGAGTCGGAGTAGGAGTTGGTAAAGCTGAAGAAGTAAGTACTGCTATAAAAAAAGCAGAAACTGATGCAAAAAAAAATGTATTAACTATTCCTATTGCTGAAGGTAAAACAATTCCTCATGCTATGGTTGGTGTATCAGGTGGTTCTAAAGTTTTTATTAGACCTGCCGTACCAGGAACCGGAGTTATTGCTGGTGGTTCTGTACGTATTGTTTTAGAACTTGCAGGTATTAAAAACATTTTATCAAAACAACTTGGTTCTAATAATCCTTTAAATAATGCTAGAGCTACTATAGTTGCTTTACAAAGTTTAAATACAATTGAACAAGTAATGCAAAAACGACAAATATCCCTAGAACAAGTATTAGGGAAATAAGTATCAAACTAGAGAGATTAGTGGAAAAAAATATTTGTTAATATAAGAAAAAGATCTATTTATTTAAATTTTTCCATGAATTTACAATTACGAAGTAAAAATACTCCTTCTTTTCGACAACGTTTCTTTTTAACAATTGGCCTACTTACGTTAGTTAGAATAGGTAGTTTTATACCGCTTCCCTATATAGATATTAAAACATTTTCTCCTTTATTAGAATCAAATAGTTCAACAACGGCAGTTGCTACAATTTTGAATAGTTTTTCTGGAGGTGAAAACGCTTCTTTTAGTATATTAAGTCTTGGGATTTTACCTAATATAAATGCTTCTATTATAATTCAACTTTTAACTACTATTAATCCAACTCTTTTAAAATTACAAAAAGAAGAAGGTGAATATGGTCGACGTAAGCTAACAGATTATACCAGATACTTAACTTTTTTTTGTGCCATTATCGAAAGTATTGTCACAACTTATAGTTTTCGTCCATTAATATTTAATTGGAACCTTTTGGTATTAATTCAAGTAAGCCTGACATTAATATCAGGATCAATGATTATTTTATGGTTTAGCGAATTGATTACAAAAGATGGGATAGGTAATGGCTCCTCTATATTAATTTGTTTTAATATTGTTTCAAATTTTCCTGACCAACTTAGAGCTATGATTTTAGCTTTGTCAAACCAAAATATTATAGTTAGTTTTTTTATTGGTGGAATATTTCTATTAACAACAATTGGATGTATTTATATAAATGAAGCAATGGTAAAAATTCCATTGGTTTCTGCAAGTCAATTATTACGTAATGTAAATAAATTTTCATTATGGAATAATAGTAATTTACCTCTTCGTGTTAATCAAGCAGGAGTAATGCCTTTAGTTTTTACTTCTTCGGTAATGGTTATTCTATCTTCTCTTACTAATTTAATTTACGGGCAACTTATTAATATCGAGCTATTTTCTTTTTTAAATTCCTTTTCTACAAATTTAACTTTAGGTGTTGGGAAAATTTTTTATTGGTCTACCTATGGTATATTAGTCTTTTTTTTTACGTCTTTTTATTCAACTATACTTTTAGACCCAAAAGATATGACTGAACAATTCCGTAAAAATTCTGTCACAATAAAAGGAATAACTCCAGGTAAGTCAACACAAAGTTATTTATCAATAACAATTAAACGATTAACAATTTTAAATGCGGTTTTTCTTATTGGTGTTCTTATTCTACTTAATGGTTTAGAGTATTTATTACCAGTAAGTAATTTAAATTTACGTGGGTTTGGATTAACTTCTCAACTTATTTTGGTTAATGTTTTAGTAGATACTTTTAGAAAAGTTAGGAATTTATTAAACGCTGAAACTATGTTTTAAATTTTTGCAGTAATCCAATAATTTAAAATAAGTTAAATTAAAAAAATTATATAATTAAAAAAAAAATATGAAAGTTAGAGCGTCAGTAAAAAAGATGTGTGAAAAATGTAGAATTATACGTCGTCATGGTCGAGTTCAAGTAATTTGTACTAATCTTAAACATAAGCAACGACAAGGTTAAATTAAAAAAGAAAATGGAGATAAAATATGGTTCGATTTCTTGGAATAGATCTGGCAAACAATAAAAAAATTAAATATGCTTTAACTGGCATCTATGGTATTGGTTTATCTAGAGCGCAAGAAATTTTAGATACAGCAGGATTAAAAGATGCTGATGAAGCAGGGGTAAGAACAAAAGATTTGTCTGATGAAGATATTAGTAATCTGAGAAAAGTTTTAGAAAAAAATTACCAACTTGAAGCCGATCTATTTCGTTTAACAAATTTAAATATAAAAAGGTTAATGGAAAATGGTTCGATTAAAGGTCGTCGACACCGTGCAGGATTACCCGTTCGAGGCCAGCGAACAAGAACTAATGGTAGAACTAGAAGAGGAGGAAAAAAAACGGTGGCAGGAAAAAATAAGTAAACAATATTTAGAAAATTTAACCACAGGTTGGAGAATGTAAGAAATGAAAAAAAAAATGAAGCGCACTATTGTTACTGGAACTATGCATGTACACGCTACTTTTAATAATACAATTGTAACGATAAGTGATTTAAATGGAAACACATTATCATGGGCCTCATCAGGGACTGTCGATTTTAAAGGATCTCGAAAAGGGACGCCATTTGCTTCGCAAAAAGCTGCCGAAAAAGCTGCATTAATAGCTAAAGAGGCATATGGACTTAAGAGATTAGAAGTTGTGATCAAAGGTTCTGGGCCTGGTAGAGAACCTGCTATTAGAGCAGTGTATCAAAAAGGCATAAGAATTGTTTCTATAAAAGATGTAACGTTTATACCTTATAATGGTTGTCGCCCTCCTAAACGTAGAAGAGTTTAAAATGAATTAGCTTAATTTTTTTCTAAAAATAATGAAATAATTCAGTTTTATAAAAGGAACTATAACATATATGTTATAGTTCTATACAACTAAAATACAGCGATATTAACCAAAAGGAGATAAAGAATGAAGATAAATAGTAAATGTAAGTGTGTAGACTTAGATTTATTAAACCCTAATGAATTTTATGGACATTTTGTTTTTACTTCATTAGAACAAAGTGAGGGGACTACAATTGGTAATATGTTAAGACGTGCTTTACTTTCAAATTTATATGGTTTTCGGATTACTGGTGTTCGAGTTGCTGGTGTAAATAATGAATTCACCCCCTTAGAAGGGGTTCGTGAAGATCTTCTTGAGATTATATTAAATTTAAAAGAAATTATTATATATGATCAGAATAACACCGGTCAAGCTTGTTATGGACTGTTAAAAGCACAAGGGCCAGCTATAATAACTGCAGGAGCTCTGACTTTGCCTCATGGTATTAAAGTTTTAAACCCTAGTACTCATTTATTAACAATCTCTGATGAATCAGTAATTGAATTAGCAATAAAAATAGAATATGGGAAATCTTATATTCTAGCTAAAAACCAAAAATTAGAGGGGGCTATGGATTTTATCCCAATCGACTCTAATTTTGCACCAGTAGTAAAGGTTAATTCTTATATTAAACCATTACCGCAGGATGTTGAAAATACAAACGAGGAACTTCACCTAGAAATTTTTACTAATGGTACTTTATTGCCGCATCAGGCATTGATACAAGCTCGGAATATGATAGGTTATATGTTATCAACAATTACTAATATGGAGTTTCCTTGTTTTGATTATAAGGAAATAGAAAAAGAAAAACCTATTGAAAAGGATAGGGTTTCTACAAATGCACCACTAGAGATTGATAAAACAATAAAAAAAACAGAAGGAAAACTAAAGAAGGAAACAATTGAAGTTATAGAAACAGAAATCAAGTCCGAAAAAGAAAAAATTGAGATTATAGGAAACAGCGAAAAGCAAGAAAAAGAGAAAACTAATCTTATTAAAAAAAGTACACCAGAAGAAAGATTACTAAAACGTGTAACTGATATGGAAAGTGGATCTTTAAAAGGCTTAGGTTTATCAAACCGAATAATTAAAGCTTTGAATAAGGTTAATATTAATTTTACTTGGGATTTAATGGAATACCCTTCTCCTAACTTAATAACTATAGAAGGTCTGGGCCCAAAATCAGTAGAAGAAATAAAGAATAAATTAACGCTTTTTTATGAACCACCTAATGGTTAATAGTTTATACTATTGGAATTTTTATCCGCATTCAACTTTATTATAGAATTTAATATTATTATGAAAGATACTTTTATTCCGTCGAAACTTGATTTAAAACAACAATGGTATATAATTGATGCAAAAGATAAATGTTTAGGTCGATTAGCTACAGAAGTGTCTAATTTACTACGAGGTAAAAATAAAACTATTTTTACACCTTCCCAAGATGTTGGTGATTATATTATAATAGTAAATGCAAGTGAAATAAATGTAAGTGGTAAGAAAAGAGTACAAAAATTATATTTTCGTCATTCCGGTAGACCTGGTGGAAAAACAGTTGAAAGTTTTGAAGATTTACAAAGTCGTATACCAGAACGTATTCTTGAAAAAGCTATTAAAGGGATGCTTCCAAAAAATCGTTTAGGTCGAAAATTATTTACAAAATTAAAAGTATACAAAGGTCAAGAGCATCCTCATATGTCTCAAAAACCTCAAAAAATAGAATTATAATAATTAAAGTCTATGACAAGTAAAAATCAAACTAATCCTTATATTTATGGGATTGGTAGAAAAAAAGAATCTACAGCAATTGTTTATTTAGTACCTTTTACAGATTCAAATTCTCAAGTAACATGTGAAGTAAATGGTCACAAAGCAGAACAATACTTTCAACAAAATTTTACTTACTTAAATCAAATAAGCTTACCTTTAAAAAAAGTTAAATTAGATAAAAAGTATAAAATTATTGCGAATGTTAAAGGTGGTGGGTTAACTGGTCAAGCTGATTCAATAAGATTAGGGATTTCAAGAGCTCTTTGTAAAGTAGATAAAATTAATTTTAGACCTATTTTAAAATTTGAAGGTTTTTTAAAACGTGACGCGCGAATTAAAGAACGTCGTAAATATGGTTTAAAAAAAGCTAGAAAAGCTTCTCAGTATTCAAAACGTTAATTCAAAACAATACTTTACTATATACTTATTATAAACATTATTTATATGCCTAAAAAGAATATACATCCAAAATGGTTTAATGATACAAAAGTCTATTATGATGGTCAATTAATCATGATTGTAGGTTCAACAAAACCTGAATTACATGTTGATATCTGGTCAGGTAATCATCCTTTTTACACAGGTTCACAAAGAATAATCGATACCGAAGGTCGTGTTGAAAGGTTCTTAAAAAAATACAAGATTGAAAATGTGGTTAGCTAAAACCTATAAATTAATTAATTAAAATTTAAATATATGCCAACTATACAACAACTTATTCGAGTACGACGTAAAAAAATCCAACCCCGAACAAAATCACCTGCATTAAGAAGTTGTCCTCAGCGTCGAGGTGTATGCACAAGGGTTCATACAATTACACCAAAAAAACCAAACTCAGCGATACGAAAAGTAGCTCGAGTAAGGTTAACTTCTGGATTTGAAGTTACAGCTTATATTCCTGGGATTGGTCACAACTTGCAAGAACATTCTGTAGTTTTACTTCGTGGCGGAAGGGTAAAGGATTTACCAGGAGTACGTTATCATATCATTAGAGGAACTCTTGATACAATTGGGGTAAAAGATCGACGTCAGGGTCGTTCAAAATATGGGATGAAAAAACCAGTAAAATAAAATAAAAAGATTAATAAAATAAATTATGTCACGTCGTACAAATAAAAAAAGACAATTTCCCATAGCTGACTCAGTTTATGATAGTTTTTTAGTAAATTTAATGATATCAAAAATTCTAAAAAGTGGGAAAAAAACTGTAGCACAAAAAATAATTTATGAAGCATTTGATATTATAAAAGAAAGAACAAACAACCAGCCTTTAAAGATTTTTGAAAAAGCTGTAAAAAATGTAAGTCCTGCAGTTAAAATAAAAGCTAAGCGTGTTGGAGGTTCAACTTACCAAGTACCTATTGAAGTAAAAAAATTTCGAGGTATTAATTTAGGCTTATGCTGGATTATTCAATTTGCTCGAGCTCGCTCTGGAAAAACAATAGCAATCAAATTAGCAAATGAAATTATCGATGCTTCTAAGGGTTCCGGTAATGCAATCCGTAAAAAAGATGAAACTCATCGAATGGCAAGATCAAATAAAGCTTTTGCCCATTTCCGTTCTTAAGCATTTTTATTAATTAAATCATATTTAATTAAACGCCAAAAGTAAAAAATATAAAATAATACAAGGACTATATATTATGGCTCGCGAAAAATACGACCGTACGAAACCACATATCAATATTGGAACAATTGGACATGTAGATCATGGTAAAACTACATTAACTGCTGCTATTACAGCTGTTCTATCACTTACAGGGGATGTTACTAATGCAAAAAAATATGAAGATATTGATGCAGCACCTGAAGAACGTGCACGTGGGATTACAATAAACACAGCACATGTAGAGTATGAAACACAAAGTCGTCATTATGCCCATGTTGATTGTCCAGGACATGCAGATTATGTTAAAAATATGATTACTGGTGCTGCACAAATGGATGGAGCAATTTTAGTGGTTTCGGCAGCTGATGGTCCTATGCCTCAAACACGTGAGCATATTTTATTATCTAAGCAAGTTGGGGTACCGCATATCGTAGTATTCTTAAATAAAGAAGACCAAGTGGATGATCTTGAACTAGTAGAATTAGTGGAACTAGAAGTTAGAGAGTTACTATCTAATTACGATTTTCCTGGTGATGATATACCAATACTTACTGGGTCCGCTTTACAAGCTCTTGATGCCATTAACAATGATCCTGCTTTAAAAAAAGGTGATAATAAATGGGTTGATAAAATTTATAGTCTAATGGATTCGGTTGATAGTTATATCCCAACACCAATCCGTGATGTTGATAAACCATTCTTAATGGCGATTGAAGATGTTTTTTCAATTACTGGACGAGGAACCGTTGCTACCGGTAAAATTGACCGTGGTATTGTGAAAGTAGGTGAAACAGTAGATCTGGTTGGTTTAGGCGATACTAAATCAACAACAGTAACTGGTGTTGAAATGTTCCAAAAAACTTTAGATGAAGGTGTAGCAGGAGATAATGTAGGTATTTTATTACGTGGATTACAAAAAGATGAGATAGAACGTGGAATGGTTTTATCAAAACCTGGAACAATTACACCACATAATATTTTTGAATCTGAACTTTATATTTTAACAAAAGAAGAAGGTGGTCGCCATACTCCGTTTTTCCCAGGATATAGACCTCAATTCTATGTACGAACAACAGATGTTACAGGTGAAATTATAAGTTTTATTACTGATGAAGGTGAAAAAACATTAATGGTTATGCCAGGTGACCGTGTTAAAATGACAGCAAAATTAATTTCTTTAATCGCAGTTGAAGAAGGGATGCGATTTGCTATTCGTGAAGGTGGTCGAACTATTGGTGCTGGTGTTGTTTCAAAAATTATTCAATAAGTTATATTTTTATGTCAAAAGAAAAAATACGCATTATTTTACAGTCTTTTAATCATTTAGTCTTAAATGAATGCTGCAAAAAAATATTAGAAGCTTTAGCAAATGAAAAATCGATTTTAAATGTAGCGGGCCCTATATCATTCCCTACAAAAAAAAGATCATATTGTGTTTTAAGATCACCACATGTAAATAAGGACTCTCGAGAACAGTTTGAAATCCGTCGATATAAAAAGATTATTGACATTCAATCGGATTCGAAAGAAATCGTTAATACTTTATTAGTATTAGATCTTTCACCAGGTGTCTCGACTGAATTATATAGTTACAAATAGCAGCATAGTAGTTAAACTTAAACTTAAACTTAAACTTATAAGTTTAAGTTTAAGTTTAAGTTTAAGTTTAACTACTATGCTGCTATTAATTCTTCTTGTTTAAAATTCGATGTATTTGTACCACTATAATTGACTTTTACAAATCTAACTAGGACGGGATAATTTGAAGCTACTTTTTCTACTATTACAACAGTTCCAACATCATTATACCAATATGATTCTTTTCTTAAAATACGAACTTTTGCACCTTTTTCTACCATAGTATTTTAATCATTTAAAAATAATTTAATTAATAGTTATAAATGAAATTATATTTTGTTTTTGATTAAGTTTACATAAAATTTTTATTTAGTTGTTTTTTAATATGATATATGTTAATAATATAATATTATTAACGTGTGCTAAGGAGAGGCATTTATGAAAAATGAAACCCCAAAAATTTTTTATATACTTTTAGTTGGGTTAGCAGTTATTTCAGGTTTTGTTTATTTTAAGTGGGACAACTTTTTAGAATTAGGTAGTAATTTAATTAATTTTAAAGAGAGTCACCCAAGTCAAATGATTTCTTTTGATAAATTTTTAAGTTATTTAGAAAATGGTGATATAAAAAAAGTAGATTTATATGAAAATGCTGAAATTGTAGTATTTGATGCTTTTGGATCTTTAGGGGATAAATTACAGCATATCGGTGTAAAAGTACCTATTCGTAATTCATCTTTGATTTTAAAATTAAGAGAATTTCAAATAGATTTTACAGCTCACCCAGCTGTAACTTTTGAATCAGCATGGTCTATTCTAAGTGCTCTTTTAGTTCCAGTTTTACTTTTAGTTGTCTTCCAACTATTTTTTTCTGAAGGTAGTAATTATGACTTCTTTGGTAACTTACGTAAAGCTCGTGCAAAAATTCAATTGGATGCGAATACTGGGGTTTCCTTTAGTGATGTTGCTGGTATTGATGAAGCTAAACAAGAATTTGAAGAATTTGTTTCCTTTCTGAAAATGCCACAATTATTTACAGCCGTTGGTGCTAATCCTCCAAAAGGAGTTATCATAGTTGGGCCTCCTGGAACAGGTAAAACTTTATTAGCAAAAGCAATTGCAGGTGAAGCAGGTGTACCATTTATTAGTATTTCTGGATCAGAATTTGTTGAAATGTTCGTTGGGATAGGTGCTTCCCGTGTTCGTGATTTATTTGAGACAGCAGAGCGAAATTCTCCATGTATTTTATTTATTGATGAGATTGATGCAATCGGTAGACAAAGGGGAACAGGTGTTGGAGGAACTAATGATGAGAGAGAACAAACATTAAATCAAATTTTAACCGAGATGGATGGGTTTAAGCCCACAAGTGGTATAATTGTTATTGCAGCTACAAACAGAGCAGATGTTTTAGATTCTGCTTTATTACGTCCTGGACGTTTTGACCGACAAATAACAGTTAACTTACCAGATATATATGGGCGTATAGAGATTTTGAAGGTTCATAGTCGAAATAAAAATATAGACTCTAAAACATCTCTTAAATTTATTGCACAAAGAACTGCTGGGTTTTCAGGTGCCGATTTAGCTAATATACTTAACGAGGCAGCGATTTTAACAGCCCGCGCTAACCTAGAAACAATATCAATTAAACAAATATATACAGCTATTGAAAGAATTATTGCCGGTCTAGAGGGGGTTCTTTTAAATGATTCTAGAAATAAAAGGTTAGTTGCTTACCATGAGGTTGGGCACGCGTTAGCTGGTACCTTATTAAAAAATCATGATGATGTTCAAAAAGTAACTTTAATTCCTCGTGGGCGTGCTCAAGGATTAACTTGGTTTACACCGGATGAGCAACCTCTTTTAACTAGAGGCCAATTATCTTCTAGATTAATAGGTACCCTTGGTGGCAGAGCAGCAGAAAAAGTTATTTTTGGAAAAATGGAAATAACAAGTGGTGCTAGTAATGATTTTTTTAAAGTAAATTCTTTAGCTAGACAAATGGTTACAAGATTTGGTATGTCTAGTTTAACACCAATGGCTATGGATCTACCACAACCTTCAATTTTCTTTGGTCGACGTTTACAAACAAGACCGGATTGTTTCCTTGATGTTGCGGATCAAATTGATATGCAAATTATTGAAATTGTTGAAGATGGGTTTGATAAAGCTTGTACTATATTAGAAAGAAACCGTTTATTACTAGACCAATTAGCAACATTATTAACACAAATCGAGACAATTGATGGGAAAGATTTTGAAAAATTTGTAAGTAGTTATACTGGGTTACCAAAAAAAACTAAATTACAACCATTATCTTAATACCTTAAATCATAAGGAATGCTTACTTTATTACATTTTATTTTAAAAATAAAATGTAATAAAGTAAGCATTCCCTCTGATTTAAGTTAATTCCCTAAACTTTGCCAATCTACATCCACATCATTTAAAATTAATGATGAATTATAGATTTGTAAAATAATTAATAAAAAAACTAAAAATAATAGCATAGCTATACCCATAAGTAATGTTGTAGCCCAACCTGGTGCTACTTTACCATATTCAGAATTTAAAGGTCTTAAAATATCACCTAATTTTGTTTTGAAAGCCATAATGTAATAAAGTTTAAGTTAATTAATAACAATTTCTTGTCAGTATAGTAATTTAATAATTATAAATAAAATAAAAACTATGGAAACATCTACAATTTTAATAATTTTTGTATCTAGTTTATTAATCGGGATAACTGCGTATTCAACTTATACGGCTTTTGGGCCGGGGTCAAAATTTTTGAGAGATCCCTTTGAGGAACATGAAGATTAATACTTAAAGAATAATTGTTTATGGTTTATCTTTTCTATTTCTATAATTTTATAGAAATAGAAAAGATAAACCATAAACAATTATTCTTTAAGTATTTTAGGTGGATCACGGAAGAAAACAGCAAAAAAGAGAACCATTAGTGTTCCTATCAATAAAGTTGCATACACTAATGCTGGTTGTGAAAGTTGTGAAAAGTCTATGCCCATATTTTTTCCTTTTAATTAATTAAAAAAATAAATTATACTACACCCTGTTTACGAGTTGTTTCATCACCTAATTTTTGGAATGCACCAAATTCTACTTGTTCCGTAACTTCTGAACCAATACCAGTAAACACATCACGGAAGATAGTACGTGAACCATGCCATAAATGACCTAAGAAGAATAATAATGCTAAGTTTAAATGACCAAAAGTGTACCAACCACGTGGGCTACTTCTAAATACTCCATCAGATTCTAAACTTGTTCTGTCAAACTCAAAAACTTCACCAAGTTGAGCTTTACGAGCAAATTTTTTCACTGTTGGTGCATCTTTAAATGATTGTCCATTTAATTTTCCACCATAGAAACTAACATTAACACCAACTTGTTCTATACTATATTTAGATTCAGCACGTCTAAATGGTATATCCGCACGAATAATTCCATCTTTATCAATTAAAATTACAGGGAAAGTTTCAAAGAAAGCTGGCATACGACGTACAGCTAATTCTCGACCTTCACGGTCTCTAAAAATTGGATGCCCTAACCAAGCTTCTGCAATTCCATCACCTTTATTCATAGGACCAGATCTAAATAAACCACCTTTCGCTGGGTTATTACCAATATAGTCATAAAAAGCTAATTTATCAGGAAGACTTGACCAAGCTTCACTTTCAGATAAACCCTCATTTAATGAAACTTCAACACGACGTTCAATTTCTTGTTGGAAATATCCACTATCCCATTGATATCTTGTTGGTCCAAATAATTCAATTGGAGTTGTTGCAGAACCATACCACATAGTTCCTGAAGTAATAAAAGCTGCAAAAAAGACAGCTGCAATACTACTAGATAATACTGTTTCGATATTACCCATTCGTAATGCACGGTATAAACGTTGAGGAGGTCGTAAAGTTAAATGAAAACCACCTGCTAAGACCCCAAAGCTTCCTGCCGCCATATGATGTGAGGCAATTCCACCAGGATTGAAAGGATTAAAACCTGAAGCTCCCCATGAAGGTGCTACTGGTTGAACTTGACCTGTTAATCCATAAGCATCGGAAACCCAAATACCAGGACCAAAAAATCCAGTTACATGGAATGCACCAAAACCAAAACATAATAAACCAGATAAGAATAAATGTATACCAAAAATTTTAGGTAAATCTAAAGAAGGCTCACCTGTTCTTGGGTCACGGAATAATTCAAGATCCCAATAAACCCAATGCCAAACAGCAGCTAGGAAACATAAACCTGATAATATAATATGGCTATAAGCTACTCCTTCGTAACACCATAAACTTACAATTGGTTCAGATCTTTCTCCGGCAATATCCCACCCTGTCCATGAGTCAGAAACACCTAATCTAGTCATAAAAGGCATAACAAACATACCTTGACGCCACATTGGGTTTAAAATGGGATCTGAGAAATCAAATATAGATAATTCGTATAATGCCATTGAACCAGCCCATCCTGCAACTAATCCTGTATGCATTAAATGAACTGCAATTAATCGGCCTGGGTCGTTAAGAACTACAGTATGAACACGGTACCATGGTAATGCCATTTGTTATAAGCTCCTATTAAGTGAACATGTTTTTGACTTTCTTACTATGAAATTTGTATATAAGGATTATAACGTTGACAAATTATCTAACTACTTGTACTATATATTACGTTATTATTTAGATTAAAATAAATTTTGCTTGTAATATTTATTATTTTTAAACCAAATTTAGTTATATGGGATTTAATATACACATTGTAAACGCAGATTTAGATATTGATAAAGTTATTGACTGTCCTGAAGACCAAACTATTTTGGAAGCAGCTGAAGAGCAAGACTTAAATCTTCCATATTCTTGCCGTGCTGGTGCTTGTTCTTCATGTACAGGGAAATTAACAGCAGGGACTGTAGAGCAATCAGAGCAAGCTTTTTTAGAGGAGGAGCACCTTGAAAAAGGCTTCATATTAACTTGTGTAGCTTATCCTCAATCAGATTGTGAATTAGAATCTCATGCAGAAGAAGAGATATTCTAAAAAATTGAAAAGTAACTCTGAAATAAATTTTTAATTACTCCTTTAGTAAATCTAAAGATCAGTCATGTTTTTCTACATTTTGTAGAAAAACATGACTGATCTTTAGATTTACTAAAGGAGTAATTAAAAATTTATTTCAGAGTTACAACTGCACCAGCATCTTCAAGCGTCTTTTTAGTTTCTTCGGCATCAGCTTTTGTTAATCCTTCTTTTATAACTTTTGGTGTGTTCTCAACTAGTTCTTTAGCTTCTTTTAATCCTAGTTCTGTAAGAGAGCGAACTATTTTTAAAATAGGTATTTTTTTGTCTTTAGGCACTTCGTCTAAACTTACATCAAATTCTGTTTTTTCTTCCGCTGCTTCACCATTATCCGAAGTTGATCCACCTTGGCTCATCATCATAACTCCACCACCAGCAGATGCATCGACATCAAATGTTTCCTCTATAGCTTTAACTAGTTCTGCTGCTTCTAATAAAGTTAATGTTTTTAGTTCATCGATTAAAGTCGAAATTTTTTCAGTCATATTTTTATTTTATATTTTTTAATTCGTTTGTCAAAAGATAATTATCAGTTTAATTAATTTAAGGTTTTAAAGCAGCAATATCAATTTCGATTGAAGGTCCCATGGTACTGCAAATATGAAAAGTTTTAAAATAACGTCCCTTTACTCCAGGAGGTTTATTATTTTCAATTGAAGTATAGACAGCAAATAGGTTTTCTAATAAATCAGAATCAGCAAAATTACTTTTCCCAATCAATAAATGAACAATACCTGTTTTATCTGCTCTATATTCTAATTTACCCTTTTTAAATTCTTCTAAAGTTAATTTTACATCAGTTGTTACTGTGCCAGCTTTTGGTGATGGCATTAATCCTTTTGGACCTAATATTCTACCTAATTTAGCTAATTTTGGCATCATATCAGGTGTAGCAATTAGTATATCGAAATTTATATCACCTTTAGTAATTGTTTCTATTAAGTCATCAGAACCAATTATATCGGCTAATTCTTTATACTCTGGTGTAATACTTTCTAAAGGCATTAATACTGCAATACGTTTCGTATTACCAGTTCCTTTAGGTAAAATTAGGGTACTTCGTAATTGTTGGTCACTATATTTTGGATCAATTGATAAAGAAATATGTGCCTCAACCGATTCTATAAATTTGGCATTTGCAGTTTCTTTTAAAATACGAATTGCATCATTTTGACTATATGAGCGTTTTTCTACTTTTTGTCTATTCTCCTTCGTTCGCTTATTTAATTTCCTCATTCTTTTTTTGGACCCGTTATTTAAAATTTGTTAAATGTTAATCAGTTATTGTGATTCCCATATTTTTTGCAGTCCCTGCAATAATTTTAATAGCACTATCTAAATTTTTTGTATTTAAATCTGGTAATTTGATTTCAGCTATTTTTCTTATCTCATCTGTTGTGATCGATCCTACTACTTGTCTATTTGGTTCTGACGCACCTTTTTTTATATTAGTGGCTTTAACTAATAAAACTGAAGCTGGTGGAGTTTTTAATATAAAGGTGTAAGATCTATCTTCATATACTGATATTTCTACTGGGATGATTAAACCAATTTGGTCAGCTGTTTTTGCATTATATTCTTTACAAAAAGCCGAGATATTAACTCCATGTTGACTAAGAGCTGGACCTACTGGAGGTGCAGGAACAGCTTTACCTGCAGATAAAGCAAGTTTTATTATGCTAGTTACTTTTTTTGCCATATATATATTTTTTTTTTGAATTTAATAATTTTAAAATTAAAAATTTATTATAAGATTTCTAGTTTTTAATTTTTATTATAAGCCAAGTTCTCTTATTTATTTTTATACGATACGCGCCCTGAAGGATTTGAACCCTCGACACTAGGTTTTGGAGACCTATGTTCTACCAACTGAACTAAGGACGCTTTAGATACCAAACCAAATACAAAAGTATTAAAATATATAGTAAACCAATTCTATCTTATAGGTCAAATTGACTTTTAGCTAATTAGTAGGTATAAAAAAATTTATTCTATATTTTTTTATTAGTAGATAATATAAAAGCTAAAAACCTAATTTTCAAAGATTAGAATATGTTATTAAATATTAAAAAACCTAAGGTATTTTGGGTCAAAAGTTAATTTTGTTGATCCAACTGGACCATTTCTATGTTTCGCTATAATTAGTTCAACCAAATTTTTTTCTAAGGTATCTTTATTATAATACTCATCACGATATAGCATAATAACAACATCTGCATCTTGTTCGATAGAATTATGAATAATTAAGTGGTTAGTTAAATAGTTTGAGTAATTTGAAATATGTAAATCATAAACAGGGGCTAACCTATGGTATTTTATACTAGTTACTTTCTCCCAGGTAACGTAATACTTACTTAAATTATTTAAAGATTTAAATCCAAGCAATAATTTTGCACTAATAAAATTATCTAAGGCTAACTGGTCAATTTTTTTCCAACCCTTATTTGTTAAGATTTTATGGTTACTACTTATTAGTAAAGACCACCCTAAATTAGTTTCTAATCTATACACGGGTTTTTGCCCCGTAAATTTAATATCGGAAATTTTTTGCTTAGAGATACAATTACCCGTCCAACAAAAAATAGAATTATCTTTTATTTTTTTTATGTGCCTAGTAGGTTTTTTAACTGAAAAATTAATACAACCGCTTTCCCTTAAATCTGCCAAGATTGGTCTTTTATTTACCCGACTCTCTACATTTCTACTTAATTGAGATAAAACAATAACTGGGATATTTAAATCACGCGCTAATTTTTTTAATGCTCGTGTAATTTTAGAAAGTTCTTGGACTCTATTCGCATCTTGTTTTACACCTTCTAATAATTGTAAATAATCAATGACTACCAAATTTATTTGAGTTGAAGATTCAAGATTAATTGTTTTTACTTTTAATTTTATTTCACCTACGGATAGATCTGGAGTATCGTCAATAAAAAGTCTTAGTTGTGATAAATCCTGGATTTTATTATTTATTTTAATCCATTCAGTTTCTTTAATCCTTGATGCTCTTAATCTTGTGTTTGTTATTCCAACTTCAGAGGCTAATAATCTATACAGTAATTGTTCACGAGTCATCTCTAGACTAAAAAAAACTACTCCTGTCTTATGGTTTTGGGCAATATTTTTTGCTAAATTAAAAGCAAAAGCAGTTTTTCCCATTGAAGGACGTCCAGCAATGATAATAAGATCAGAATTTTGGAACCCTTGAGTTATTATATCAAACTCTAGAAACGTTGTTTTTAATCCAGGTAATCTTGGTATCCTTAAACCTTCTTCAATTTCTTTTAAAACTTGTTGTAATCCTTCTTGGACACTAATCATATGCTTTTTCGATTTAGTCTCAGATATGAGAAAAAAGTTTTGCTCAATTTTTGTAAAAATTGTTTCTAATGGTATTTCAGTTAAATAACCACTTTCAATTATTTCCTCTCCAAGTTCTATTAATGATCTTCTTAAGTATTTTTCATAAATTAAGGCTATATATTCTTCTAGATTACTTAAGGTATGCATTTGATTTAAAAGATCTATAATTACATGTGCTCCCCCAATTTTTGTTAAAAAACCATTATCTTGGATCCATGTAATTAAATTTATATAATCAATTGTTTTACCTTCGGCATAAAGTATTAATAAAGCCTTATAAATAATTTGGTGAGTCTTTAAATAAAAAGCTTCAATGGGTAATTTTTCACTAACCAATAGAATAGCTTCAGATATTGTTAAAATACTTCCTAGAACTAATTTCTCAGCTAATAGATTGTAAGGGAGTATTGTTTCTGAATCAGATAATTCTAAGTCCCGCTTTTCCACAATATTCTATTCTGGTAATATTTCGATATTAATTTTAGCTATAACATCTGTTGTTAAAATAATTTCAATAATATATTCACCTAATTCTTTCATTTCCGGTAGCTCTAATTGGTTTTTATTTAAATCTATAGTTAAATCTACGTTCTCTATTATTAAATCTAATATATGTTTTTTTGTAATTTTACCATAAAAAATGCCATTCTCTGATATTTTTTTCTTAATTGTAAATTTACCAGAATTTTCTAATAATTCTTTATTAATAATACACTTTTTACTAAATTGTATTTGTTTTGCTTCTGAGTCTTTCTGTTGTAATTCAAATTGGCTAATTAAACTAGTTGTAGCTATTTTACCAAGTTTTAAAGGAATTAAGTAATTTCTAATATAGCCTGGTTTAGCTTTAATAAGAGTACCTTGTTTCCCTAATTTCTGAACATCTTTAGTTAAAATTACTTGGATTGTTTTTTTTCGCATAGGTTATATATATAATAATTTATTATTATCTTTTTTAGTAACAATAATAATTGTTACTACTAGTATTGGTATTAGTATTTTGAGTTAATACGATCATCTTATAGTTTAACTTCATAAAAAAGTCAAATTTTAAATACTTCTTTTTTTTTTTTGTTGTTTTTTTTTTTTTAATCATATATAGTTCTCTATTATTTATAAAAATATTAGAATAATAGTAATAATTTAATTAGGAGCATTATGAAAGCTATAATACAATTTATTAAAGGGGTTGAAGAAACTACTATACCTACTATTAATATAACAAGGTCAACAGATGGAACTACAGGTACAGCAACTTTTATTTTTGAAGATGCTAGTCTATTTTACACAGTAGTTAACCCAGAAAGTGAAATAACAGGAATGTTTTTAATCGATAAGGAAGGGACATTAAGTACAAAAGATCTTAATGCTAAGTTTATTGAAGGAAAACCAAAAACACTCCAAGCACTTTATATTATGAAAAATGCTGAAGCATGGGATCGTTTTATGAGGTTTATGGAAAGATATTCAGATGAGAATAATTTGACATTTACTAGGGCTTAAAAAAATCATCTCTTTGGCCAATTCAATTTTAAAATATAATTAGGCTAAGATTATCACATATATGTAGCTATCTATTTTTTCATTACTATAAAATTTTATGTATATTTCTTTAAAATGGGTACAGGAGCTAATAGGACTACAAAATTTAACTTTAATTGATTTAGTCAATAGATTAACTCTTGCAGGTTTTGAAATTGAAAGTATAGATAAGAAAAAAAATTTTAAAGGTAACGACTTTATTTTAGACATTAGTTTTACGGCAAATAGGGCCGATGTTTCAAATATGAGAGGGTTAATAACTGAAATAATTGCTCTTTTTCATTGTAGTTTATTTTTGCAAACACCTAACAGTATAAAACCTTTGATTTTATTAAATTCCTATAAAAAAACGCTAAATTTAACACAAAAATTTTATAGTCAAAGTATTAATTATAGATCCCTGGTAAAAAGTAAAAATTTTGAATGTTTTAAACACTATAAAATATTAAAATGGGAATACTCTATCTGGGAACGTTATTTGCAAAAAAAATCTTTTAGCAAAGTTCTAAAAAATTTAACAAGCGAGAATCTATCACACTCTGATGACTGTATAAGTTTATTTAATATAAAAAGTCAAAAGCTTAGAATAAAAGAATCTCCTTATTGGATAAAAAAACGATTATTATTAATGGGTTTTAAACCCGTTAATAATATTATAGATACTATAAATTATATACTATTAGAAACGGGACAAGTTTTTTTTGCTTATGACCTCGAGACTTTAGAGCAACTTACAGCAACTTCAGAGATCGTTTTTGTTCCTAATTACGCTCCAAAAAAGTCTTTATTTCCGATAGAAGAATCAAAAATAATAGAATTAACTAAAGATATTTTAGTTTTAAATATTAATAATAGAATCATTTCTATAGCAGGTTTAATCCAAAATTATCAGACTCTTGTAAACATAGACACTTCATATGTAATCCTTCAATATGGTTTATATGATTCAAAGAAAATAAAAAAATCATCAAAGATTCTAGGTCTACGAACTGATTATTCAATAAAGCTTGAGAAACAAACGGATTTAAATTTAATTGAACAAGCCCATTTAAGGTTAATGCATATCTTTTGGACCCAGAATATAAAGTTTGAAAATATGAGTACTAATAAAAACCTTTTTTTAAGTTTAAAAAATAATTCTTCTTTATTTTCTAGATATGTAAAACAATCTGAAAAAAAAATAAAAATCGTTTATGAAAATCTAAAGAGATTAACAGGGCCTTATAATACAAATACTGAGTTGAGTAATTTCCAAATAATAACAAATTTAAAATTGCTTAATTTTAAAGTTCGTTTTGAAACCGATAAAAATTGCTATTTATTTATTCCCTTAACGAGAAGACTTGATATTGAGAGAGAAGTAGATGTTATAGAGGAAGTTGTAAGAACTATTGGGTTTAATAAATTTGCGCCTTTAAATTTAAGTAATAACGAAATAGGTTATTTGACCAAAATTGAAAAACTTAAAAGACAATTCAGGAAATACTTTATAAACTTAGGTTTTAACGAAAGTATTCATTCTATATTAATGAAAAAAAATTCCGAGGATCAAATAAGATTAAAAAACCCATTGTTTAATGAATCGTCTACTTTAAGGTTAACGTTATTAGATGGTTTGATAGAAAAAATACAGTTTAATCAAAAAAATATTGGGAAAAGTTTTGAGACTTTTGAATTAGGGAGAGTTTATCAGCATTTAGTTGATGGAGACAAAAAAGAAGTAGAAGTTATTAGTGGCGTTTTCGGAGGTAAAAACTTTCATTCAAATTGGGGTAGCGAAAATTCAACTATAAATTGGTTCGAAGCCAAAGGTCTTCTTGAAAATTTTCTCAAAAATTTAAATATCCCAGTCGCAATTTATTGGAATCCAGTAAATAATTATGCAGCAAAATTTCACCCTAATCTTACCACTGAATTATTTATAGGGAACAAAAAATTAGGTGTTTTCGGGCAAATACACCCAACCTTAGCTTTGAAGAATAATATAAGTAAACAAATTTACTTATTTGAAATGGATATAGAAGTATTAAACCGTTTTTCACAGAGTAAAACTTTGATTAATTACTTGCCATATTCGTCCTACCCTATTTCTAATGTCGATTTAAGTTTTATCGTAAAAAAATCTATATTTTCTAAGGAAATTGAACAAATAATTTCTAAATTTGGGCAACCGTTACTGAAATCTGTAAGTTTATTTGATTATTACTCTAAGGAGCCTATAAAAAATGGCTATTGTAGTTTAAGTTTTAAATTACAATTCCAATCTAAAATTCGAACACTATCCAGTGATGAAGTATCAGAACTCATTAATCCTATCATATTTTACTTAGAAAAACATTATGATATAAAATTCCAAGAATAAATTTTGTATATATCAATTCTTATTACCAAACAAATATAAAAAAAAATTATGCCGCTAACTACCGTCACATCAAAATTTGATTTTAATAAATTTGGTCTCATTTTATCAAAGTATAGCTACCAAATAAAAAAAAACGATATATTAGCTGGTATTATAATAGGAATAGAATCTAATTATGCTTTAGTTGATCTAGGGCTAGAACAAATCTGTTTTTTACCAATAAAAGAAATCTCTATTTACCCTACAATAGATCCACGCGAGTTATTAAATACCAATTTTGTTAGTGAATTTTTGATTCTTGATATTACCAATGATCATAGCCGGATAATTGTTTCTTTAAAACGATTAGAATCAATTTACTTATGGAATCGCCTAAGACAAATTGATTTTCCAAATATGACTATTTATGCCAAAATTGAAAAACCTCTAGGAAAAGGAAAACTAGTGATCTTTAATGGCTTAAGGTTTTTTGTGCTAAATGCAAATATACCGAAATATTATCTAAGGACAAAGAATAAAAATCTTTTTATGCCATTTAAATTTCTTGAAGTTAAAGATTATTTTCATATTGCTCATGTTAGTTCAAGGTTAGCCATATTTAGTAAAGTAAATAAAAATTTATCTCTTAGAGAAACCTATAGAGGTAATATTACCGCTATAAGAGATTTCGGTATTTTTATTAATGTTTTAGGAATAAAATGTTTCTTGCATATTTCTGAAATTTTCCAAAACCATAATAAAATAACAAATATTTCTTCGTTATATAAGTATAAACTTGGTGATCAGATAAGCATTAAAATTATTTATAAGGATACAGAACGAGGTAGGATTTCAGTAACTTTAAAAAGGTAATCTTTTTAACCGCCCCCAACAATTGTAATAATTTCAATTTTATCTTTTTGTCTTAGATATTGAGAATTTTTATTTAAATAATTATGAATTTTCCCGTTATGTTGAATTATAACAAGTTCTTTCTGATGATTAAAGAATTCTAAAAGATCAAATACTTGAGAAGGTTGCGTCATATATACCTTATATTCGCAACCGTTTAGAGACACAGGTATAAAAAAAAATTTTATTTTCATTTGTTTAATTTTTCATTAGTATATCTATACAGTATATTATAGGTATCAAGGTGGGTGTAGCCAAGTGGTTAAGGCAGTGGGTTGTGATTCCGCCATCCGCGGGTTCAAGTCCCGTCATTCACCCTCGATACTTAAGTTTAAAAAAATAATTTTTATAAATTCAATTGTGAGTGTAAAATTATTATTTAAAGTTAACAAATAAATGCTTGTGTAGCTCAATTGGTAGAGCAACTGATTTGTAATCAGTAGGTTGAAGGTTCAAGTCCTTTCACCAGCTAAACACTTTATCTAATGCTTAACTAACTACCTAAATGATAAATTTTTGATTAAAAATTCTCATTTAGGTAGTTATTAATAATTATTCCTATTTACTTTATAGTTTGGGTTTGTTTTTACAAGAATAGTTTTTTTAGATAATAATATATGAATATTTCTTTTAAGTAGGGATTATTTTCTTCACATTTTTAATTTGTTTAATATATTTTTTGGGACACTATTTTCGTAGTTTTTAATTTTAACAATATAATAATATTCTGCTAATTCCAGATTGTATTAAAAAATACAGTCAAGATAATCATGCTGTATAATATATATTGAGAAAGTAAGATTAAGGGCAGTTAGCTCAGTGGTAGAGCGTCTGCCTTACAAGCAGAGGGTCACTGGTTCAAGTCCAGTACTGCCCAATTCTTACTTGCTTACCTTAATGGGCTCATCGTCTAATGGATAAAGACCGAAACCTTCTAAGTTTCTAATGTAGGTTCAATTCCTTCTGAGCCTGCTCGCTAATTAAAAATAAAAATCTTGACGCTCTTTAAAAGATTTAGTATCCTTAGTGTATGTAAATATACCCAAATCTTTTAGCTTATTAAATACGTTTCAAAGGAAATAGAATAAAATGTCTCATTACACATCTATTAAAACGAAATATACAAATTCCAATGTGTTAAAGAAGGTTATAAATAAACTTGGATATCCTTATGTAGAACATAATAATAATAATAGTATTGAGGTTCCTGTAATTTTTTCAAAAAATTTAAAGTCTAGTATATATGAAAATTCTTATCAGAATTATTTAGCTTTTAAATCTAATAATTTATCTTATGATATAATTACAGATTCCCAATCTTGGACACAAAAAGAAATAATTAGTACCTTTTTAAAAAAACTGGAATTAAACTACGGGTACTCTGAAACAATACATCAAGCCCTTGATTTAGGTTTTGTTAGGTCAAAAGTTCTTACAACAAATAATAAAAATAATAGATTTGTTTTCCAAAGATGTGTTGAAATTAAACGTTAAATAAGATAATTTCTATTTGAAGAAAGTCCCTGAATAGTTATAGGTTATATCGATTAATGAGATGGGTTCAGTGTTAGCGCTTAGCCCATCTCATTAATTGATATAATAAAATGTATACTGTTAAGCAAAAAAAAATTTGACTTTTTTTAACCTCATAATATAAATTTGGTAGTAATTCTAAAGTACTAGTTCTTCTTAATCAATAAAAATTATATAAACGTTTTTTAAAATTTAAAAAAAGTTATAACAAATAAATATATATTTAATCTTTGGAGCGATAAATATGAATGAAACAAATGCTACATTACAACAACTTGTAAACCAACCATATAAATATGGTTTCTCTACTGATATTGAAACTGAAACACTTCCACCAGGTTTGAATGAAAATATAATAAGAAATATTATAAAAAAAAATAAGGAACCTGATTATATGTTCCATTTTCGAGCAGGAGCCTTAAAAAAATGGCGAAAAATGAAAAGTCCAGGTTGGGCTAAATTAGATTTTTTGGAAATGGATTACCAAAAAATCGTTTACTATTCTGCACCAAAAACAAAAAAGACTTTAGCTAATTTAGATGAAGTTGACCCAGAAATAAGAGATACTTTTGATAAACTAGGAATATCATTAAATGAACAAAAACGTTTATCAAACGTTGCAGTTGACGCAGTTTTTGATAGTATCTCAATTGCAACAACATTTAAGGAAGAATTAGAAAAATATGGGGTTATTTTTTGTCCTATCTCAGAAGCGATTAAAATTTATCCTCATTTAATAAAACAGTTTCTAGGTACTGTAGTACCCTCTGGAGATAACTTTTTTGCTGCATTAAATTCAGCTGTATTTACAGATGGGTCATTTTGTTATATTCCAAAAAATTTAAAATGCCCCTTAGAATTATCAACGTATTTTCGTATCAATAATAAAGAAGCAGGACAATTTGAACGTACGCTAATCGTAGCAGAAGAAGGAAGTTACGTTAGTTATCTTGAAGGATGTACAGCTCCACAATATGATACTAATCAATTACATGCCGCTATTGTAGAATTAATTGCTTTAAAAAATGCAGAAATAAAATACTCAACGGTCCAAAATTGGTATGCTGGTGATAAAAATGGAATCGGCGGAATTTATAACTTTGTAACGAAACGTGGTTTATGCATTGGGGAAAACTCGAAAATATCTTGGACACAAGTTGAAACAGGATCTGCTATTACTTGGAAATACCCTAGTTGTGTTTTAATTGGTGATAAATCCCAAGGAGAATTCTATTCAGTAGCTTTAACAACTAATATGCAGCAAGCTGATACAGGTACTAAAATGATCCATGTTGGTTCTAATACAAAAAGTCAAATAATCTCGAAAGGAATATCTGGAGGGTTTTCAAAAAATAGTTATCGTGGATTAGTTAAAATTGGTACAAAAGCTTTAAATAGTAGAAATTTTTCTCAATGCGATTCCCTTTTGTTTGGTGCAGATGCGCAGGCAAACACTTTCCCTTACATACAAGTACAAAACTCAACTTCTAAAATAGAGCATGAAGCTTCCACCTCTAAAGTTGGAGAAGAACAGCTTTTTTATTTATTGCAGCGCGGTATTAATGCGGAAGATGCAGTAACATTAATCTTAACTGGTTTTTGCAAAGTTGTTTTTGATGAGTTACCGATTGAATTTGCTTCAGAAGTTGAGCATTTATTACGTATAAAATTAGAAGGGAGTGTAGGATGAGCAAGAATAATAAAGTCCCACTTTTAGAAATTAAAAATTTACATGCAAATATTGATGGTACTAAAATTTTAAAAGGAGTTGATTTATGTATTTTTGAGGGAGAAATACATGCTATAATGGGGACAAATGGTTCTGGGAAGAGTACTCTTTCAAAAGTAATTGCTGGTCACCCATCTTATGAGGTAACAGAAGGAGAAATTCTATTCCAAGGACAAAACATTTGTGACTTGGACCCAGATTTACGTTCTCATTTAGGTTTATTTTTAGCATTCCAGTACCCAGTAGAGATTGCGGGAGTAGATAATCAAGAATTTCTTCAAGCTATTTATAATGCAAAACAAGTATCAATGGATTTACCAAAAGTAAACCCCTTGTTTTTTTATGAATTGTTAAGAGAAAAATTAAAAATGGTTAAATTAGATGAAAGCTTTATTTCTAGGAATGTAAATGAGGGGTTTTCAGGAGGAGAGAAAAAACGAAATGAAATTCTACAATTTGCTTTATTAGACTCAAAATTAGGGATACTTGATGAGACAGATTCAGGTCTAGATATTGATGCATTGAAATCTATCTCTGAAACAATTAATACACTAATGAAAAATAAAAGTAAAAGTGTTATTCTGATTACCCACTATAAAAGATTATTAGAATATATACGACCAGACTTCATTCATGTTATGCAAGATGGGCAAATTATTAAAACAGGTGACGCTAGTCTAGCAAATTTATTGGAAGAAAAAGGTTACGACTGGTTAAAACCTGTCAGTAAGTAAAAATAAAAAACTATTTCTAAATTGTCAAAATCAAATTATATACATAAATAGATATAATTTGGTATTTGGTTAAATATTTTAAATGGAAGCTTTAACTAAATACCAAAATATGACAGTAGAGCCTACCTTAAAAAAATTGCAAATACATTGAAATAAAAAGACTTAAATATATAGTTTTAATTTGGTTTACTTTAAAGTAAGTATGAATTAAGTAAAGTAGGTGTATAATAAACCGTTAGTTACAATAAAGATAATTCCTCAGTAGCTCAGTGGTAGAGCAATCGGCTGTTAACCGATTGGTCGTAGGTTCAAATCCTACCTGGGGAGCTTCTTGAATTATTCAATTTATCCCTTAGAGTAGACAACGATTATAAAATCTTTGATTAAAAAGAAATAGTATTTAAATATATACATTATAAAACAATCAAAAAAGTTTTAAGGATTTTAGAACATAAATAAATTAGCTGATTAGGTAAGTCTGATATTAATCATTTTATTTAAAATTTTTCTATTATCTACTTTATTATTCCTTGCAGTTAATACTTAGTAATTAACGTATGACTATTGCAATTGGACAAACAGAGCGTAGTGGGTTATTTGACCTTGTAGATGACTGGTTAAAAAGAGATCGTTTTGTTTTTGTAGGCTGGTCAGGGTTACTTCTATTTCCTTGTGCTTATTTATCACTTGGGGGCTGGTTTACTGGAACAACTTTTGTTACTTCATGGTACACACATGGATTAGCAACTTCATATTTAGAAGGTTGTAATTTCTTAACTGCAGCAGTTTCAACACCATCTAATAGTATGGGACATTCCCTTTTACTTTTATGGGGACCAGAAGCTCAAGGTAATTTCACACGTTGGTTCCAAATTGGTGGTCTGTGGGCTTTTATAGCACTACATGGATCATTCGCATTAATTGGATTTTGCTTACGCCAGTTTGAAATTGCTCGTTTAGTTGGGATTCGTCCTTATAATGCGATAGCTTTTTCTGGACCGATTTCGGTTTTTGTTTCTGTTTTCTTATTATATCCATTAGGACAAGCGAGTTGGTTTTTTGCTCCAAGTTTTGGGGTAGCCGCGATATTCCGTTTTTTATTATTTTTACAAGGGTTCCATAACTGGACATTAAACCCCTTCCATATGATGGGTGTTGCTGGTATCCTAGGTGGGGCATTATTATGTGCTATCCATGGTGCTACTGTAGAGAATACTTTATTTGAAGATGGAGATGCTGCGAATACTTTCCGTGCATTTACACCAACACAATCAGAAGAAACTTATTCTATGGTAACAGCAAACCGTTTTTGGTCACAAATTTTTGGAGTAGCTTTTTCAAATAAGCGTTGGTTACATTTCTTTATGCTTTTTGTACCTGTAACAGGTTTATGGACAAGCGCTATCGGGATTGTAGGACTTGCTCTTAATTTAAGAGCTTATGATTTTGTATCACAAGAGCTTCGTGCTGCTGAAGATCCAGAATTTGAAACATTCTATACTAAAAATATTTTATTAAACGAAGGTATCCGTGCTTGGATGGCTGCACAAGATCAGCCACATGAAAACTTTGTATTCCCTGAGGAGGTTCTACCACGTGGAAACGCCCTTTAATATTGTAGCAGGTAGAGATATTGAATCTACAGGTTTTGCTTGGTGGTCTGGTAATGCTCGTCTTATTAACGTATCTGGTAAATTATTAGGTGCACATGTAGCCCATGCAGGTATCATGGTTTTTTGGACAGGTGCGATGACGTTATTTGAAGTTTCTCATTTCATACCTGAAAAACCTTTATACGAACAAGGTTTTATTTTAATCCCTCATTTAGCAACTTTAGGTTGGGGTGTAGGCCCTGGTGGAGAAATTGTAAGCACTTATCCATACTTTGTGGTTGGAGTTGTCCATTTAGTTTCTTCAGCTGTACTAGGTTTTGGTGGTATTTACCATTCATTAATTGGTCCAGACACACTAGAAGAATCATTCCCGTTTTTCGGTTACGATTGGCGTGATAAAAATAAAATGACATCTATTTTAGGAATTCATTTAATCTTTCTTGGTTTAGGTGCTTTACTATTTGCTTTTAGAGCTATGCCAGGTAATCTATTTAGTTATGGGTTATATGATACTTGGGCACCAGGTGGTGGAGATGTTAGATTTATTGATAACCCAACTATAAATCCTTTTATTATTTTTGGATATGTATTTAAATCACCATTTGGTGGTGATGGTTGGATTACTTCAATTGATAATATGGAAGATCTTGTAGGTGGCCATATATGGGTAGGTGCGCTTTGTGTTATTGGTGGGGTATTCCATATCGTAACTAAGCCATTTGCTTGGGCACGTAGAGCATTTGTTTGGTCTGGGGAAGCTTATTTATCTTATAGTTTAGCCGCTCTATCTATTATGGGTATAACTGCTTCTATTTTTGTATGGTATAACAATACTGCTTACCCAAGTGAATTCTTTGGTCCTACTGGTCCAGAAGCTTCTCAAGCACAAGCATTTACTTTCTTAGTGAGAGATCAAAGATTAGGTGCAAATATTGCTTCGGCGCAGGGACCTACTGGTTTAGGAAAATATTTAATGAGATCACCTAGTGGTGAGATCATATTTGGTGGTGAAACAATGCGTTTTTGGGATTTACGTGCTCCATGGGTAGAACCTTTACGTGGTCCTAATGGTTTAGATATTAATAAAATCAGAAATGATATCCAACCTTGGCAAGAACGTCGAGCAGCTGAATATATGACTCATGCTCCATTAGGGTCTTTAAATTCTGTTGGTGGTGTAGCTACTGAAATAAATTCTGTAAACTATGTATCACCTCGTTCTTGGCTAACGACATCTCACTTTTTCTTAGGTTTCTTCTTATTAGTTGGTCATTGGTGGCATTCTGGTCGTTCAAGAGCTGCTGCTGCAGGTTTTGAAAAAGGTATAAACCGACAAACAGAAGCTGTACTTTCAATGCGTCCAATTGATTAATCTAATTTTTATTTCTTATAACAATAATTAAATGTACCTATAAGAAAATTTATTAAATTTTTTTATAGGTACATTTAATTATTGTTTAATATTAGAGTTATAAATGTTAAAAATTTTTATATTAATAAGAATGGGTAAAGTTTTTTAACAATAATTTTTACCCCATTTATCTCATTTTCCTCATTAACATAACCCTTTGATGTAAGTATACCTTCAATTATTAAATAACCTTGTGTTTTAGAATATTTTACAAAATCACCTTTATAATCACCCCAAAGTAAAAGTGTTACTTCATTTCTAGAATTTTTTTGTCGAGGAGCTGGAAATTTTACTTTTATTTCCATAGATTGACATTCCTTATAAATTAAGTGAACTGGTTTTTCCATAACTTTTACAACAAAAATAGCATGATTCATATTATTCTAATTAAATTATAGAAGTTTGGGTTTTTTTTATTTGACCAGCATTTAGTTTTTCTAAAAGAGTAAGCATCATTTCAAAGTATTCTCGGAAATAAAAATCTAATTCTAATACTTCTTTTTTATTAATATCTAATGAATCATATGTATCTTGAATTGACGATGCAAAATTTTGAGTATTATTTATTACTTCAATAAATGCTAAACGATCACTAATTTTAAGACTCCATTCAAAAAATCCTGTTATTTGTCTAAAAACTTTTAAAAGAAATACAGGAATTGTTTGAGTTTTTGCCTTTTGGCCTGATAGCTTTTCACAAAGTTCAATAATTTCCTCTGATTTCCAAGCTTGAGAGCTTCCAGTAGCAAATATTTTATTTTCTGTTTCTTTAATTGATAAACTTTTTATGCAAAAAAATGCAGCATCTTGAGTATCTATATAAGCAATTGTTGGGGATTCTAATGTAACTAAAATAGATTTTTGTTCTAAAATAGGTATCGCATATTGATATATAAGTCCTTGGAAAAAGCCAGCATATTTAAAAATAGTAAATGGGATGGTTGAGCTTTTTATAAACTTTTCTATTCTATATTTCATTTGCATTAAAGTTATATAAGGATATTTCTCCGAATTCAAAATTGATAAAAATATAAAGCGTTTTAGTTGAGCATATTTTGATAACTCGATTACAATTAATTTACCATACCAGTCTACATATATTAATTCAGTATTATCTTCAGGTTTTGTAGTCGATGCATCAATTATAGCTGTCACACCTTGAAAGGAAAGTGGTAAAGTTTCTGGTATTGTTAAATCGCCATAAACTAACTCAGCTCCCCATTCCTTTAAAAAATTGGCAGCTCTTTTATTACGAACAATACAACGAACTTGAAAACCATTTTCTAAAGCTTTCCTAACAATTTGTCGACCTAAGGTTCCGGTTCCTCCAAGAATAAGTAGTGTCATAAATAGGTTATTTTTTTGTAAATTTTTAAGACTTGTGTCAGATATCAGATAGAGTTATAGTATAATACTATATTACTCTCTATATAGTAAAATATAAAAAATTTATACTTTTTTATACTTTACTATATAAACATTTATTCAATTATATAAAAATATCGATTCTTATTTATACATTATAAGCTATATGCTAGAGTAAAACAAATTGGTTTTATAATACGATTGTATTGTATTTTAGAATTAATTGGTTTGATAATTTTTTTTTTTATTAAATTATAAACTAAATCTGTACTCTTTTAATCATCTTGTTTTCATAATAGAATTTTTATTAAGAAGAGTGTCAATAAAATAAATAAATAAATAAAAGGTTTGACAAATGGTTTTTTGGGATAATTTATTACGTTATCCAAGATTTTTTATATCTTCAATGCTGGGATTAATTTTAATATTATTAACACCTATTATTGAACAGTTGAAAAAGTTTAATAATAAGAAAATAATTTTTTTTTTTTTAATAAGTATTTTAATTGCTTTATTTTGCATTTTAAAAGGAATGCTAAGTATAGATTAAATTAATTTATTACACTTACTTTATTATTATATTTAAAAATAATTAATTTATGACAACTCAACAATTTTTTAATTTAATGCCCTACTATGGGGAAAATCCTCAACCAGAATTAAAATCAAACGAAATAGAAACAACGGAAAAAGTAGAACAACAAATATATTATTTTTCAAAAAGTCCTTTTCGCAATACCCAAATGAAATATTCTAAAAAAGATTATTTTAAACGTCGTAGTTCGCGACGGGGAGAATTGGATCGTACCAAAAGATTGCAGTCATCTAGGCTTGAGATGCAAAATATACCTGAAAAAACCTATTATAACCAGAGTTCAGATATTATCGCAAAGAAAAATATAAAAAAAGTTGAGCTTTTTAAAGATATCCAAGAAATTGAAGAGAAAAGCTTATATCTTCATACTGGAGCATTTGCTCTTTTTGACACATTAGTCCGTAGTGAAATCCATTCAGTTTTTGGTTATCCTGGAGGAGCCATATTACCTATTTATGATGAATTATTTTTTTGGGAAGACAAAAAATTTATTAAACATTATCTTGTAAGACATGAACAAGCTGCAACGCATGCTGCAGATGGTTTTAGCCGATCTAGTGGACAAGTTGGTGTTTGTTTTGCTACATCAGGTCCAGGTGCAACTAATTTAGTTACCGGTATTGCAACTGCTTACTTAGATTCAATACCAATGATAGTTTTGACTGGGCAAGTAGGAACCCAATTCTTGGGGACTGATGCTTTTCAAGAAATTGATATTTATGGTATAACCTTGTCATTAGTTAAACACTCGTATGTTGTTTTGGAATCTAGATTTTTGTCTCAAATTCTTGCAGAAGCAATATATGTCTCACAAAATGGCAGACCTGGTCCAGTTTTAATTGATATACCAAAAAATGTAGGGTTAGAAAAAATAAAAAGGTTTATCCCATGCTATGCAACAACTGTACATAAGGTCTTAGGTTGGAGATATAAATTTAAGAACCAAACTGACAAAATAAGAATGGCCTTACAAAGGCTGTCAGAATCTTCAAGACCTTTATTATACATCGGTGGTGGAGTCGTAAGCTCACAAGCAGGGCGTCAATTAGCTCGTTTTGCTTATCGCTATCAAATCCCCGTGACAACAACTTTAACAGGAAAAGGGGCATTCAATGAAAATAATAGATTATCTTTAGGTATGTTAGGTATGCATGGTACTGTTTATGCCAATTTTTCGGTAGCGAATTGTGATCTATTGATTGCGGTTGGTGCTAGATTTGATGATAGGGTTACTGGAAAATTACAAGATTTTGCTTGCAAAGCTTTTATTATCCATATTGATGTTGATGAGGCAGAAATTGGCAAAAACAAAAATGTTGGTATTGGTCTTGTAGGTGATATTAAAAAAATCTTAACAAGGTTTCTATTATTGATGGATCGACCAGAACATAGATGGTTGAAGAAACCCCTTCGTAAGGAATTTAAAAAATGGTATAAAAAGACTATAGAATGGAAGCAAGAGTTTCCATTACTACCAATTCCTGGGGATTATTCATTATTACCTAAAACGGTCGATGATGTTTTATTACCTCAAACTGTTATTAAAACATTAACAGATATTAGACCTTATGCAATAATTACTACAGATGTTGGACAACATCAAATGTGGGCTGCACAATACACAAAATGTAAACGACGTAAATGGTTATCTAGTGCTGGTTTAGGTACGATGGGGTTTGGATTACCTGCTGCTATTGGCGCAGCTGTAGCTTATCCAAAAGAAGATATTATTTGTATTACGGGTGATTCTAGTTTCCAAATGAATTTACAAGAATTAGGAACAATTTCTAAATATAAGTTAAGGATTAAAATTATTATTATTAATAATCATTGGCAAGGAATGGTACGTCAATGGCAAGAAACATTTTATGATAGTCGATATTCTCACTCTAATATGGCAGAAGGAGCACCAAAGTTCGATGTACTTGCAAATGCTTATGGTATTAAAAGTATGTATACTGAACGACAATCAGAAATATGGCCCACATTAAGGGATACATTGGAAGGGCCTGAACCTGTCCTACTTGAATGTAATGTCTTAGAAGACGAAAATTGTTACCCTATGGTTGAACCTTCAAAATCGAATAGTGAAATGGCTTTATCAAGAAAACTTTCAACAACAGTAGAAGGTTTAGTTATAGATAAAGAAGAAGAAGCACAAAAACTAAACTAAGGTTAGTAAAAATCATAAAACGAAAAAAGAGAGGATAAACCTCTCTTTTGTTTTTATTTAATATAAATATTTATGTTTAAGCAAGTCTTGAGTAGTATTCAATAACAAGCATATCGTTGATTTTAAATCTAAGATCTTTGCGTTTTACTAAATTTAGTATTTTACCTGTTAATAATTTTTGGTCGAATTCTAAATGACTATTTAAAACATTATCATTTGAAGTTGCATTTTCTCCTTGATTTAAATTAGATTTAATTAACGCTACTGCTTTAGGTTTTGCGGAAAAACTAATAGAATCATTTGGTCGACATTGAAAACTAGGTATATTAACTCTTTTTTTATTTATTAAAACATGCCCGTGATTAACAATTTGTCGTGCAGCAGGAATTGTTGGAGCTAATCCTAAACGAAAAATAATATTATCTAAGCGCATTTCTAAAAGTTGCATTAATAAAAAGCCTGTTAAACCCTTTCTTCGTCTTGCTTCCCTAACATACCTTAATAATTGTGATTCAGTTACCCCATAATTGTAACGCAATTTTTGTTTTTCATTCAATCTAATTTTATAAGCTGATGCTTTTGAAGTTTTCTGGTCAGTTGCCTCTTTTCCTTGCGTATTCTGTTTTTTTAATATTACTTTTCTCGTTAAACCTGGTAAGTCACCAAATCTTTTAATGATTTTTAAACGGGGGCCTCTATAACGTACCATTTTAATTATAGTAATGTTTTTAAATTTAAATCAATTTACTAATAAACTTAAAAGAATTATAAATAGCGGAATTAAAAATTGTTTCTTATATTATGAAATAGTAAAGTAATGTATTATATTTATATAGGGCTTGTAGCTCAGTGGACTAGAGCGCGTGGCTACGAACCACGGTGTCGGGGGTTCGAATCCCTCCTAGCTCAGAGAATATTATAGCTTATAGATTGATTTCTGGATACTTTTTGGGGTATAGCCAAGTGGTAAGGCAGTGGACTTTGACTCCGCCATTCGTAGGTTCGAATCCTCCTACCCCAGTTCTTTTTCATTCTAAATTAAAGTAAAATTTTGTAATGTTTTAATAGAAGTTAAAATTTTCGAGGAAACCATTTTATTGACTTTTGTTTTACTAATACTAAAAAAAAAGTTTTTTTGAAGCTGCTGTTTTAAGTCTTTATTTAAAAATTTTGCAATTACTCTTCGTTTACCTTTGTTCATATGGTATAATAAATTATCTTTCGCCTTAGTAATCGTTGGTTTATTTAATTGCTTAGTAGAAAAGAGATTATAATAAATAAAAAACAATAGAATATTTTTATTGGAAGCTTTTAGGCTTTCATCTTTATTAAATGTAAGTTTTTTATTGGGGTATTTTATGTTATCAATTAAAAATTCGAAAAAAATGGGATCCAAATCTTTAATTAAAAAAAGAATTTGTAGGGTTTTTCGATTTTTATTTATCATATAATAAAATCTAATATAAAATTTAAACATGGGAATTTTTAGTCATAAAAATAGATTATAGGCTATTTTATGACTAAAAATTAAAATTTAGCCAAAAGTTCAAACTTCAATTTTGAACTATCTTTTATTAACTTTGTTATACTCTCCACCTCATTAACATTTAATAACCAATAATTTATAATCTCAGTATAGGCATTTAATATATCAATCGAATCATCTTTTGACATCCACGGCTTATAGGATAATTCTTCTTTTAATAATTGCCACCCATTCTCTCTAGGCCAAAAGAAAAAAGTAGTGATGGGTAATGTACGGTTATTTTGGAGTTTTTTATCTACAGCTAACCCTAAATAGTTTTTGCTCCAAATAATCTTAAAGACATAGACACTCTTATTTAACATCAATAAATTACTTATATAATATATTATTTTCCTTTAGAAACCAGAAGACTTTCTTAATAAGTTTTTAACAACTTCTGTGGGTTGAACACCATTGGCTAGTCTAAGAATTGTTCGCTCACGATTAATATGAAAAGTTTTATCCATTGGATTATAAAACCCTAATTCTTCTAACACTTTTCCATCTCTTTTTGTTCTAACATCCATTACCACAATTCTATAAAAAGGTTGCTTTTTCCGACCAC